AATAGTATCTGTGGCTACTGCTGTTTTACCAGTCTGTCTGTCTCCAATAATTAATTCTCGCTGACCGCGGCCTATAGGGATCATCGAATCAATAGCAATAAGCCCCGTTTGAAGAGGCTCATATACAGAACGTCTCGAAATAATACCAGGCGCGGGAGATTCAATTAAGCGAAATTCCGAAGCTGAAATTTCACCTCTACCATCAATAGGTTTAGCCAGGGCATTTATAACCCGACCCAAATAACCCTCACTGACAGGTATCTCAGCAATTCGTCCTGTTGCTTTTACAGAACTTCCTTCTTGTATCATCAAACCGTCACCCATTAATACAACACCGACATTATTTGATTCCAAATTCAGAGCAATGCCTATTGTACCCTCTTCAAATTTGACTAATTCGCCTGCCATTACTTCATCAAGACCGTGAATACGAGCAATGCCATCGCCCACTTGAAGTACGGTACCTGTATTTACAATCTTGACTTCTCTATTATATTGTTCAATACGTTCACGAATAATATTATAAATTTCATCAGCTCGAATGGTTGTCATGAGTCTTTCTTAAATTAAATGAATTCTTTTTTGGAAACAAAAAAAAAATAATACCTTACCCACAGTCGAAGGACTAATCGGTTATTTCTTTCATTGTGCCAAACATGCCAATATTTGCGTTAATGGTACGTAAATGTAACTCGTTGCTCAAACAACTATTCAGGGTTCCTAGAGCCCCTTGTAGGGCTTGTTGGAAAACCCGTTGGCGTACTTGATTAATCGCTCTTTGCTGTTCAAAATGAATAGTTTCGTTTTTGTAATTTTCTAATTGTTCTAACGTTTTATAAGTTGACTGAATCAAATTCAATTTGTCTCGTTCAATTTCAGAATATCCATTCGCTCGAAACTGATCTGCTTCCGCTTCTACTTTTTGTAAGCGAATCCGGGCTTTTTCTAGCTGTTCAATGGCCCTTCCGCGCAGATCTTCTGAATTTCGAATAGTATTCATGATTCGCAGTTTTCGATTATCTAATAAATCACTTAATGAAAGTAGATTATCTTTCCATTCATTTCAAAACTTTCATGATCCCTTCCCGAACCAAACGTGAATCTTTCGATTCATTTGGCTCTCACGCTCAATTACTTCTATTTTTTAGGGTAAAATTCCATACCCTATCTTTTTTGAATGTAATGAACCTATCCTCTACTCTTTGCTCATATTCGAACAAAATTGGAAATGAATCAATAATCCAAAGCCAAAATTTTTTGAGGACGCTTCTGACCAAACAAAAAATATGTAATTGTCAGCAAAGTTGTTTTTTTTTAATCCAAAAAAATTTCTTATTTGATATTTTTTTAAAAAATAGGTCATCAACTCAGCATTTGGCATTTAAACAAAAATGAAAAAAAAAGAAAAAAGGATAAACCCCTTTCCAATACCAATAATAGTTTCAAATCTTTTTATCGATATGAGTGTTATATATCGATAAATTTCTAACTATTCCTTCGAAATGGAAAACCATTTCAATATTAATAGAGTGGTAGAAAGAGTACCATGCTGTGGCTGAACTTCAAACGGTTTAGCTTTAACCATGTTAATAGGTCCACATTATTGGTTGCTAGAGAATCAAAGTATATTTACCAACGAATCACGAAATGCTATGGTTCTTACATATGATTATATGATTTCTTAATTTATTCAGAAGTAATTCGCGAGATCATGCACCCTTATTTACTAGTTATACCGAAAAGGGGTGCAGCTGGTTGAATCCAGTCTATTCGTGAAATAAACAACTCGCACACACTCCCTTTCCAAAAAAGATCAATACACCAATCACTACACTAAGATTTATTGGATTTGTTGCTAAAATATCGGTATTAAATCCGAAACTCCCGGCAGATGGCCAGTGACCCGGGGAAACGAAAGAATCGGTTACATTTTTCATAAGATCTCCTCTTATAGATAGACTAAAAAATCGAACATCTTGTTTGTTGTATTCTTGAGCGATTTCCTATTTATAAATAAAAAATAGATTCAAAAATATTCCATTTCACAATGTATTTTCTTTTTCTCACTTGAGATTTCCAATAAGACTCAGACTTATGGGAATAGGATTAGGTACCGGCTTTTCGTGTAAATTGCGAAATACTGCGTTTGTTGCACCATTTCCGAAACAGCTTTTGAACTAAGAAGGGGAAGGAAGAAAGCGAATCGGTAACACTAAATCCTCAAATCTGCCCTTCCCCCAGTTTTCTCAACGCAACGCACAAATAATTGTAGTAGCGAAATCTTGGTATAATGCGAAAAGGCAAGCCGGCAGGCGTCAAGTCCAAAGAAAAAATACGTATTTTTGTTAGGATTAGGATTAAACAAACGGATTCGCAAATAAAAGAGCTAATGCTACAACCAATCCATAAATTGTTAAAGCTTCCATAAAAGCCAAACTAAGTAATAAAGTACCTCGTATTTTCCCCTCTGCTTCGGGCTGTCTCGCAATACCTTCTACAGCTTGGCCTGCAGCAGTACCTTGACCAACTCCTGGTCCAATAGAAGCAAGTCCTACAGCCAATCCAGCAGCAATAACGGAAGCAGCAGAAATAAGTGGATTCATGATAAATTCCTCACACAAAAAAAAGAAATAGTTAATGATACAATCAACGAAAAAATTATGACTAAATTATTCCATCGACTAAGATTCAGCCAGTCGAATTCAGTAAAAACTCCGAATTGAAAAAAAAAAATATTCCATCAGATCATCAGAAAAACTTTCTACTTTTTAATTCCTCTTTATTGAGTCTTTCCTGAATTTATACAACTTGACTTGAATTTCTCATTTCTTTCTAACCATTTGTTGAATTCTTCGGCCCTTTCTTGCTTTATTTTTTCGTTTATTCAATAAAAAAAAAAAGACTTCGATTAATATCCCCCATCTAAATCTAAATTAAAGTAGGGCTTAATATTAGTTTATATTCATATATAACTAGTCAATATCTACTATCCAATATACATGTCTTTCTTCCATAACGTAAACCCAGCGTTCTTCCTTAAATTCAATTGGATTCTAGAATCTTTCTTTGAATTAAAACGTCTCCAGGAGTTGACTTATAACTATTCGATTCCATATGCCTAGTTCGGCCTTTCGATACGAATCAATACCCCTCTACTATCCCTTTTGCTTACTATCGAACATACCCGTATGTTCCCTAAGCAGATTGTCTTGAAACATATATTGACTTGATCTAAAAAAAAAGAATCTTTCAAAATGAATTAATGATGACCTTCCATAGATTCGCCTATATAAGCTGCGGCTAAAGTTGCAAAAATAAGAGCCTGAATACCACTTGTAAATAATCCAAGAAACATGACAGGGATAGGAACTACTAAAGGGACTAAAGAAACAAGAACAACAACGACTAATTCATCAGCCAATATATTTCCGAAAAGTCGAAAACTAAGGGAGAGAGGTTTTGTGAAATCTTCTAAGATGTTAATGGGTAAAAGAATTGGAGTTGGTTGAATGTATTTACTAAAATAACTCAAGCCTTTTTTTGAAAGACCCGCATAGAAATATGCTACTGACGTGAGTAAAGCTAAAGCTACAGTCGTATTTATATCATTCGTAGGTGCGGCTAATTCGCCATGAGGTAACTGTATGATTTTCCAAGGTAAAAGAGCCCCTGCCCAATTAGAAACAAAAATAAATAGAAACATAGTCCCAATAAAGGGAACCCAAGGACGATATTCTTCTCCAATCTGAGTTTTGCTCACGTCTCGAATGAATTCAAGGACATATTCAAAGAAATTCTGACCGTCAGTCGGAATGGTTTGTGGATTTCGAGCAGCTATGGCGGCTGAGCTTAATAAGATAGCAATTACAACCCAAGAAGTAATAAGTACTTGGCCGTGGACTTGAAAACCGCCTATTTGCCAATAGAAATGTTGGCCGACTTCCACACCGGATATATCATATAATCCCTTTAGTGTATTGATTGAACATGATAGAACATTCATATTGTCCTCTGGCAGAAATATAACCGTAAAAAAATATTATTTTGATTCAACCATTGCTTTCTCGACTTGTCTACTTCAATCGTATATAATACCAACTAATCACATCATATCCCCAGCTATTTGTATATTTTTTTTTATATTCAGGAATCCTAACCGATTCTCCTCTATTAATTCAAGAATTCCATTTTTTCTTATGAATCAAGGATTTCTTATATAGCTAGAACGACCTTCACAAATTGCGAATACTAATTTGGTGAGAATTAATCGGATTGAGGCTATAGCATCATCGTTTGCCGGAATCGAAATATCTGCAAGATCGGGGTCGCAATTTGTATCGATTAAACAAATCGTTGGAATTCCCAAAGTAATACATTCTCGAAGGGCTGTATATTCTTCTTGCTGATCAACGATGATTACAATATCCGGTAACCCTGTCATATATTTAATCCCACCCAGATATGTTTGCAAGTGAGATAACTGTCTCTTCAACATGGCTGCATCTCTCTTCGGAAGACAGGCAAGTCTTCCCGCCTTTTGTTCCATTCTCAAGTCTCTGAATTTATGAAGTCTAGTTTCTGTGGTGGACCAATTCGTTAACATACCCCCAAGCCATTTCTTATTAACATAATGACACCGAGCCCTTATTGCAGCCCGTGCTACTGAATCAGCTGCTTTATTTTTTGTCCCAACAATTAAAAATTGTTTTCCTTTACTTGCTGCATCAAAAACTAAATCACAAGCTTCTGATAAAAAACGAGCAGTTCTAGTAAGATTTGTAATATGAATACCTTTACGCTTTGCCGAGATATAGGGTGACATTCTAGGATTCCATTTCCTAGTACCATGGCCAAAATGAACTCCCGCTTCCATCATCTCTTCCAAATTGATGTTCCAATATCTTCTTGTCATTTATCCTCGCACTTTCTCTTTTTTTTAAGAGATGAGGTATCCCGAAATAAAAAATTGTTCCGACGGAACCTTCTCTTCGACAGTTAATTGACCGTTGATACACAATCCAAACCATTACTTCCTTTCTATTCCTTATTATCTATTATCCTATAAAAAAAAAAGAAAATGCCCACAATAAATATAGAACAAATAAATAGGAGGAATCCGTTCTTAAATTGCCTAAACTAGGATTTTGATAGATGATTTCCATTTTTTTTAAACACAAGAATTAAAAAATTCTCTGTGGTAAAACAAAATATCGTTCATTTCCCCCTCAAATAGATTCTTTTTTTTGTTTTTCAAAGGAATGCTCCTTTGTTGGCTTGAACGATGTACTAATCCTTTGAATCCGGTACCAACAGGTATCATTCCTCCCAGAACCACGTTTTCTTTTAGACCTTTTAACCAATCAATACGGCCCCGGAGAGCCGCTTTTGCTAAAACTCGAGCAGTTTCTTGAAAACTCGCTTCGGATATAAAACTTTGAGTATTCAAAGAAGCTCTCGTTATTCCCAATAAGACGGCTCGGTAAGAGATCGCTTCTTCCAAAGCACGCCCTGTTCGTTCCGCTCGCAACAATCCAATTAGCTCTCCTGGTAAAAAAACATTAGACATTCCGTCTTCTGAAACCAAGACTTTTGATGTTATTTGACGTACAATAATTTCAATATGCCTATTATGGATCTGTACCCCTTGGGATCGATAAACCTTTTGGATCTTATTAACCAAAGAAATACGACTTTGCACTATAGTTAGCTCGGCGCCAATCAAGAATCCCCAAGGAAATCCAAGAATTCCTGTTATACGCTCATTCCAAGCGTCAATCCTCCTTTCTAGATTCATCGATATTGACTCAAGCGAACGAACTTCTAAGACTTGTTCCACCTTTGGAAGGCCTTGCGTTATATCACCAGACCTCGATTTTTCATATATAAATGTAACTAATGTATCTCCTTCATAAACAATTTCCCCATAATGACCATGAACAGTTGCTCCTGGGGTGGCCAAATAGGGTTTCGCTGCTCTTATTACTACAGAGCCGACTTGAACAATTAGAACTTGACCCGCCTTTACATGTGGCCCGTTTTTAGCTATACATACATTTTCACAAAGAAATTGTCCAAGACTTATTTTTGTGGAAGTCTCTTCACAAGAATTGTGGTGAAGACAATACCAATTCAATTTGAACGGATTCAAAATACTGTTACTTACCGAATCGGAATTATAACCCTTACGATTTTCATCGATTAAATAATATTTCATTACTCGAAAAGTTTGTTTTAAATTATCAAGTTGCAAATAGTTCGTTACCAAGATCTGATTACGAGTTATTAACCGGTAAAATGAAAAAAAATTCGCAATTTGAAGAGCTGTTCCAAAAGGACCCGACGAATTCCGAATTGAAATTCTCGGGTCGGGTTCTTTTTCTTTGTAATATTTTAGACCCTTGAATGGACCCATTCGAAAACAATTGGCTGATGACAAAATGAGAAAAGATTGGCATTCCTTCGTTCTATTCAACAACGTACGAACAGTTTCATAATTTTGACTAAAAGATTGTTGAAGTCTTGTTTTTGAATAAATAGAAAAAAAAGGATTCATACGAGATGATCCATTATCAAAAAGCAATCCTGAACCCGATGGATCGTTCCTTTTTCCAGTATACGAAATAGTGGATTTCACTAAATTGATTCTTAGGAAATTTTGAATCATATCATTTGTCTTTACTTCAACAAAGGAGGCACGCGCCTCTTCACTAGACGCACTTTTTTTGTCTTGATCCCAATTCAATACTAAACAAGTCCGAACTAATTGAATACTTGTGTCAGAAATTCCCCGAATCGGCTTGCCATTTCCATAAAGGATATAATTGACAACTCGAAGTTGCACCTTATCCCTTTCCTGCAACAGATCCTGAGGGAAAAGTGTTGATAAACTTATACCATCCGTTATTTCATATGTGACTACGGGTCGAACTAAAACAAAATACCTTTTCTTAGTAGGTGTAATTCGTTGGACATAGATCCAATTTTTCAAATGTTTCGATTTTGTTTGTCCCCTTCCCGGCGGTATCAAAATGCCCCTGTGTCGAGATATTTTATCTGTTTTTCCGGGAAAATGTAGATTTCCCGAAAAGATTTTTAATTCAATCTTTTTTTTTTTCTTCTCTATTCGGACCAACCCGCCTACGCGGCTTCTTATATTTAAAGTTATTTGTGTATCTATTCCAATGATACTATTGTTCCGTACCATTATGGAAGAAGAACGTGGTAAGATATGTACTTCCTCGGGAATGAAAAAAAAGCGATCTACTTGCATTTGACCTTTTGTTCTAAATTCTTTGACTCCTCGATATTCAATCAAACCCTCTTTTTTTATGATTGAATGCGCCTCTATAGTCCCATATTTTGTAATTCCCGAACTAGCCCTTCGGTATCTAGGATCATCAAAATAAGCAAGAATACTCTTTCTCCGGAAACTGCCATTTATGGGTATTTCAATCGAGATACCTGAAGGGGGCATTAATTCTTTCTCTCGTTCTTGAGTCGATTGAAATGGAATGGTGAATCGATTTCGTCGTCTCTTTGCCAATAAACCGGAATTTGTGTCAGGATATATGAGATTATAATGCCCAGTTCTTACGATTCGATTAAGTTTTGAATAATCAGCAATTCTACCCCCTTTTTTACTAGAAATAGAAAGATCTGAACTCCAAAATTTATGTCTCGTGTGAGCCTTGGTCAATGAAGAGTTCGAAATATATCTTTGTTCGACAGAAAGAAAATGGGCGTTCGTTTGGTCTTGATCCTTATGTAGCGAACGTGGGGCCGCAATGGATTTGTGTGGCCTTCCGGCTAATACCCATAAATGGCTTGTTTTTGGTAAGAGATGAACATTACCATATGTAAATTCAGGTGCATGATCCACGTCGGTACTCCAATGCATTTCTCCCTCTGAGTCAGAATAAATATGTTTTCGAACCTTTTCTTTAAAACTCAAAGTGGATGTTCCCGCGCGAATTTCAGCAATCACTTGTTCTGATTCTACATATTGCTCGTTTTGAACTAAAAGAAAACTTTTTGGCGGAATATTCACATTATGGATAATATCTTCACTCTCAATAGTGACATCCAAGTCTATATAACATAGAAAGGCAGGGTGGCCGTGACGTGTACGGGTGGGATGAACCAAATCCTCATTGAATTTTATTTTTCCATTAGAAGGGGCTCGTACATGTTCTGCAGTACCCCCCGTGAAGACTCCGCCAGTATGAAAAGTTCTTAATGTTAGTTGAGTACCCGGCTCTCCAATGGATTGCCCCGCAATAATACCTACAGCTTCTCCTAATTCGACCAGGTCGCCGTGAGTAGGACTCCGGCCATAGCATAATCGACAGATCCAAGATGTATTTCTACAGGTAAAGGGAGTTCGAATAGATATTGGTTGGACTCGAAAGGTTATCAATCGATTAACAAGTCCAACCCCAATATCCTGATTTCGAGCGGCAATGCACCGCGGACCCATATATATATCGTCTGCTAATACACGACCAATTAGTGTTTGTATAAAAATTCTTTCCGGTATCGTACTGTTTTGGGGACTCACAGAAATACCACGTATGGTGCCACAATCTCTTCTACGTACAACAATATGTTGAACTACTTCAACAAGTCTTCGCGTGAGATATCCAGCATCTGAAGTTCGGACCGCCGTATCCACAACCCCTTTACGGGCCCCGTAGCAAGAAATTATATATTCTGTTAAAGAGAGTCCTTCGCGTAAATTACTTTGAATAGGTAAATCAATCATTTGTCCTTGTGGATCCGACATTAATCCTCTCATGCCTACTAATTGGTGTACCTGAGAGGCATTTCCTCTAGCTCCTGAAAAGGACATCATATGAACTGGATTATAAGGGTCAGTCATCCTAAAATTAGGATTCATTTCTTGTCGCAAATGTTCACTTGTAGCATACCATATCTCAATGGATTGACGTAATTTTTCTACCGCGTGGATATTCCCATAATGGTGGTGCTTTTCCAAAATAAAACTTTGTTGCTCAGCATCTTGGACTAGCCATCCCTTAGAAGGTATTGTTAAAAGATCATCAATTCCTAATGAAATAGATGTAGCAGTGGCTTGCTGGAATCCTAGAGTCTTTACTTGATCCAGGATGTGTGATGTATATGCCATTCCAAAATGATCTATTAATCTGCTAATAAGTCGTTTCATGGCAATTCCATCTATTACTTTATTGTGAAAGACCAGATTTGCCCCTTCTGCCATAAGTACCTCCATATTCCGCTGAGTGGGATTCGACAATGAGTGGGTGTAAGTTAGTGATTGGAAAACTTCCTTTTCTCGATCTTAATTCGGGTAGAAATTCACGAACTATGGTCCTGGTTGAACTCGGCCGGGCCGAATTCCATTGGTATCATAGAGTTACTTCGCAAGATATGATTAAGTACCATATGAGCAGGCTTGAAAAAATCCTTGTATAGCTTCTTCAATTTCTCGATAAAACGAAATATGACCAACGGTTGTTCGAATATATATATAAATTATTTCTTTTTTTACACTTCTTACTATTAGATAATGTCCATAAATCTCATGATAGGTACCCAAAGATTCATAGTGAACTTCAATGGGAGCTTCTCTTGAAGCAACAACACGTTGATCTAGTTGCCACCGGAGCCACAAAGGACTATCTAAATTGATTCTTTTTTGACGATAAGCCCCAATTGCATCATAGGAATTACAAAAAAAGGGTTCTTTCGTATACTTATAATTTGGATGGTTCCATTTTTCATTTTGATAGTTTCTTCGACTCCATGGATTATATCTATTTGCACAAATACCTCGACGATTCCCACTCGTTAATACATAGAGCCCAATAAGCATATCTTGAGTTGGTACGGAAATGGGATCCCCAATGGCCGGAGACAAAAGATTCATATGAGAAAACATAAGTAAACGGGCCTCCGCTTGGGCCTCCAAAGATAAAGGTACATGAACAGCCATTTGATCCCCATCAAAGTCTGCGTTGAA